TTTTATTGAAAAGACGCAATACTGATTAGTTATCATTTGGATTTTCTTATGTCATTAGGGAAACATAATTTGAAATCAAAATCGAAGAATCGTTCATGAATTCGCAGTCAAGTCAATAGTTAATGGTTCCATTTTATCATGAATTTTTACTTTTGTGACTGAAAGTCTATATATTTGCAAAGGTATGGATCCAATCAAAATAAAAAGGAAACATTTTTTTTAGTAGGAAGGGAATTAAGGAAAAGGGATTCAAAATGAAAGTACAATAAAAAAAAAATAAGTTCAGTAATCCATCCAAAAGAGGTAATATTTTCATCTATTTTGTATCGTTTTGGCGGCATGGCCGAGTGGTAAGGCGGAGGACTGCAAATCCTTTTTCCCCAGTTCAAATCCGGGTGTCGCCTGATTTTAATTAATAAAAGACTCGAAATCACTTATTGACTGATATAATCTATAACTCACCGAATTGTTCCCCAGTCGAAGGAGAGGCGGGGTCTCTTGATACGTACTTGACTCTAAGCATCTGGGGTTCTCAAATGAAAAGTGAAAGTTTTTTTAGCCTAGGATTTAAGGAAAGATTATAGTAAGTAATGGAAGAGAATCAAGAGGTCTTGATAGACCTTCCACTACTAGTGGGTTGGTTACTGACTGGACCTTGAATTCGATTGGATAGCCGGAGGTGATATCTAACTAATTAGTAGTTAGTAATTGTGGAAAAGCTGAATATGTTTTGTATCCAAACTCAAATCAAAAGAGTCTCTGAGTACTCAGGTATTCGATTGGATAACTGGCTTTTTTTATAGAATAGAAAAAGTTCAAAAAGAACTTCTTTTCCACCGGTCAAGAGTCGAATAAACTGTTAAAAATCGTATAGGAATTTGTTATATGTATGTGTCTTTATTGGATTGGTTCATTAAATTAATAGTCCGAAATAAAAATCCTTTTTTGACTCTGTACCACTGATTTCACTATTATTAATGAACAATAATGGAATAATTCCTTCATATTCATAGAGATAGGGGACATAATTCACATGGATATTGTAAGTCTTGCTTGGGCTGCTTTAATGGTAGTCTTTTCATTTTCCCTTTCACTTGTAGTATGGGGAAGAAGTGGACTCTAGAAAGACTACTTAACTAATTCTAATTGAGTTTTGAGTTGAGGAATCAAACTGTATCAAATTGTTTTGTAGATCGTTCCGCAAAGTGTTTTTAAAGAAAAAAATGTCAATCAAAGAGGTATTTCAATAATTCCTATGTTTCCATTTTGAAAGGAGATAGAGATGATAGGAAATTTATTTCAAACGAATTTTTCCTAAATTCTCTATTTCGCCGAACGGACTCTTATCCAAGGACAATGAATGGGGAACAAGAGACCCCTTTTCTTTTGTTTTCCTCATCCAAGAGAAAGCCGTTCTGTTATTAATTTAATATAATATATATTTAAGGATATACGTACTTTCTAGAGGAAAGAACATAGACATAGTAGTTGTTCAACAAAATATACACATAATAAGATCTTGACTTGGGCGAGTCGCATATTTGGCACTTATCACTTGTTTTCTTATTTTCGAAAATCGACTCATTTCATATCATGGTTACTCATTTCATATCATGGTTTAAGTATTACAAATTAATGAGGTTTATTATTCGAAGAAATTTCCATACCATAGAATTCTTTGGATCATTTATCAACCAGTCAATCAATTGAATTACTTTATTTCTTAGTTCTTGGGAATGATAAAAAAACATTACTAAATTGGTTTTTTTTATTAATATAGGCCATACCCATATCATTTTTCTTTCTTTGATTCTTTCGGTGGATGCTGGGATTTATATTTGAAATAATAGGAAATCTAGGAATTCAAACTGTAAAATATAAATAAGAGTTGAGTTGCCTTTCGATTATTTCGGATTGATCAGAATCAATACAAATCAATCAAATAGATGTAGCAGAAAAATAGAATTGGGATCACTATATACCTAACATATATGAAAATACATATTCTAGATTGATCTATATTAAATTAAGTCGGTATCTTTACTTTACTTTAATAGAATTCAATTCTAGTACAACTTTCTACACTACAAAAAACAAAAAAACACCAATCTAATAGATAGTATGGTAGAAAGAAACATATGAATCTTTCTACCATACTATAAAATTTCATCGAATACTGCTAATTCTAGCCTGCTCGTCTCATTTAAGAAATGAAATTGGACTTTCTATTTTTTTATTTTAATCAAAGAAATCAAGTCTCATTCAAATTAATCATTTTGACTGACCGTTTTTACATAGATAATAAGTAAAAAGGCTGTAGGAACTAGAATGAAGAGTGCAGTAGCAATAAATGCGAGAATATTTACTTCCATAATCTCATCGTTTTTTTTACTTCGCAATAACTCGGGATTTAATCCCATAGAGATGATAAGAATTTCGCCTGTAAATTCAATGGGATGAATTCCATCTTAATGATATTGAATCGGATTAATATCATGAATAACAATATCTTAGCTATCATATCAATTCGCCGTCGCGAATTGAATAGTATAACATAGGAAGATCTTTTATCCATACTGAATCAAAAAAAAAAAAAAAAATAGAATTCCTGATCGAATCAAGAATTCCTTATTTATCATTCTTTTTTTTTTTCATAACCTACTGTCTTCCTTGTACAATCAATCATCTGATGAAGTCTCATCTGATCACTTTTCCACTTCTATTGGTTGCAAAACCCCAAAAACCAACTTTGATCTTTCTTTTATTAATATCCTCCCCTCTTTTCTTAGGTTAGTACTAGTGCACATATATGAAAAGTTCAACGTGTAATTTGAATGAGATAGAATGTTTCAAATTGAAATTAGTTAGTCTTAATGATTGAGATGGTGGAAAATCGGAGATAGAAGGAGAGATAGGATTAATCTGAAAAGTATTTTGTCAGGATAACTATAATAAAAAGAAAAAAAAATTGTCTATTGTACAAGATGTACAAGAAACGAATTCTATATGTGTATGTACTCCCGAAAAGCATATTCCATTAGATAGGCGCAAGAAATTGAAAAACCAGACCCAATCAATATGGTATCTCTTGGACTTGGAATTCGAAACTTGGAATCCTAACATAGGATCTTATCAATAAAAAATGGAAAATTATATATACTAGTACTAATCCACATATCTCTCCCAGTAATCAGTCCTGGCTGAAGTAATGAAAATTTTCAGGTTTTTTTTATGAGAAATAAATGAAAAAGAAAAGAAATAAGAATCATAAGAATCCCTATTGAGAGTGAAATTCTATTGTCTTCCATCTCCCAGAAAGTGGAAAGTGGAATTGATATATTTTATTTATTGGTTATTGGATCCGTCGGGACTGACGGGGCTCGAACCCGCAGCTTCCGCCTTGACAGGGCGGTGCTCTGACCAATTGAACTACAATCCCCGGAAACTGAGGTATAGAGTATCGATTTTTTTTTATGATTTGATTCAAAACATTTCGAATTTCAATTTTCGTGTTGGAGCAGAGACGCAAGGACTATTTTGATATCCACATGAATATGCACTTTAGTGAAAACCACACGAATTACTAGTCATTTTTCCTTATTTCAAATCGATTGAGAATCAATCTTTCAATAAAGAAAAGGAGTCTTCTTCCTTATTTTATTATTAAGTATAAATACTTTAATTTAATATAAAGACTTTAATTTAATATTAAGTATTTATACTTAAAGATTAAGCTTAATAATAAGCTTAAGGTCATGATATAAATCTAGATCATGATCAAAATTTCCCGGAAAAAACGAAATCGAGCAAACAAATAAAAAAAAGAAAGTATATAAGAGAATATATAGCAGAAAATTTGACTTGTTTCTTCCGCGTATCGGCCATTTCTAGAGGACAAATATCTTCATCTCATAGCGAATGAGCGAATTATTGGGTCGAGCTGGATTTGAACCAGCGTAGACATATTGCCAACGAATTTACAGTCCGTCCCCATTAACCGCTCGGGCATCGACCCAGGAAGAATCTATTTTAGGCTTATTGATAATTCATGATCAACTTCCTTTTGTAGTACCCTACCCCCAGGGGAAGTCGAATCCCCGCTGCCTCCTTGAAAGAGAGATGTCCTGAACCACTAGACGATGGGGGCATACATGCCCAACTGTTTCTGTTCATAGTATGAACAGTTTTTTGAAATTGTCAATAGAATCTAATAATTCTAATTAGAAATTAGATTCAAAAGGATCTTTCCGTCCTAATATATGTACATAGATACATTTTCTATGTATATACATAGTGACTATGTCAAGAATTGACTAAAAGGGCCCCTTTAACTCAGTGGTAGAGTAACGCCATGGTAAGGCGTAAGTCATCGGTTCAAATCCGATAAGGGGCTTTATTTTTAGTTTCGTTTTTTCATAAAAGGCCATCATATTTCTATTTGATAGGGAATAGAGATATTGTTTGTTGATAAAGTCAAAAGTAAACAACTGTATAAGTATAATAAGTTATACTATATTATAACTGTAGTTATAAAGTTGAACTTTTATTCATTATAATGAATAATTATAAGATAAGTCGTCTCTCGAATCACCAAATATTCCTATTTTCTATTTTTTGAATAAAATCTGTTGGAATGGAAAGATTCGAAATTAACAAATGAAAAAGTAAGTGGACCTAACTTATTGAATCATGACTATATACGCTATTCTGATATTTAAATTTGATAGAAATTAAATTGGAACAGTTGACTTTTTTTTTCTTTAGACTCTGCATAAATTTGTCGATATTTCCGATTCAATTTTTGTGTTCCTAGCTATTCCATAGAATAGATAGGAATAAATTGACTATTCTCTTCGTTCATAGAGAGGGAAACTTTTATTCCAAATCACAAAGCCATTTTCAATATTTTTCTTTGATTCCAAAACGGAATGAAATTCGATCTTACCTATCGAATAAGATTTAGCTATATTTATCGAATCGTGGCTTCATGTACCAACTAT